AAACCTTCGCGTAAAAGGATTTTAACAATGTTTTCAGTAATGTTAGTAGCTGGTATTCGAACTGTTCTTTTTTTATTCATGTCAGCATTTCGTATAGAGGTTATTATGTCAGCAATAGTGTCTTTATTCATGATAAACTCAGATTATTGTTGTACTCGAATTTTGATATAATCAACATGCTCTTTTTCTTTTTTTTTTTTTTTTTTTCTTTATTTTGTAGTTATGAATTATTAAAGGCATATACGTGAAACCCAACCAATCTACTAATAATAATAAATCTCAATTTACTAAATAACCTTAATTGATTTCAGTTAAATACTCAGTTAAATACTATAACTATATTAATTATGTTATGGTCTAATCTTATAATACTTCGGGTGCTAATGAAACTATTTTAGTGAAATTTAACTGTCTCAATTCCCGGGCGATCGCGCCAAAAATTCGAGTTCCTTTTGGATTTCCTTCTTGATCAATAACAACCGCAGCATTGTCATCATATCGTATGATCATACCGTTCTCACGTTTGAGTTCTTTACAAGTACGTACAATTACAGCTCTGATCACTTCTGATCGTTCTAGAGGTGTATTTGGTACTGCTTCCTTGATTACAGCAACAATAACATCACCAATATGAGCATATCGTCGATTACTAGCTCCTATAATTCGAATACACATTAATTCTCGGGCTCCGCTGTTATCCGCTACATTCAAATGGCTTTGGGGTTGAATCATTTTGTTTATCTGTTTTTTCAATCAACACAAAGGGCGAAGTAAAAAAAAAAAAAGAAATGTTGTTTGTTCAAAACAAAAAAGGAAACCTGCAATTGTTGTTTTTTTTTTCATCCAAAAAAACTTTTCTTTTGTTTCTACATTCCTATCCCGAAATAATGAATTGGGTTCGTATAGGCATTTTTGATGCCGCTATTGAAATAGCCCTTCTGGCTATATTTTCTGCTACTCCGCTCATTTCATAAAGTATTCTACCGGGTTTAACGACAGCTACCCAATATTCGGGAGATCCTTTCCCCGAACCCATACGCGTTTCTGTAGGTCTTACTGTAACTGGTTTGTCTGGAAATATACGTACCCATATTTTTCCACCGCGGCGGGCATTTCGTGTCATTGCTCGTCGACCTGCTTCTATTTGTCGAGATGTGATCCAAGCGGGTTCAAGCGCTTGAAGAGCATATCTACCGAAGCAAATACGATTACCTCGATAAGATATTCCTTTCATTCTTCCTCTATGGTGTTTACGGAATCTAGTTCTTTTGGGGTTATAGTTGATGGTTGTTTATCAATTCCATCTCTACTACAGAACTGGACATGAGAGTTTCTTCTCATCCAGCTCCTCGCGACTGAAACGATTAAAAAATCTATGTATTTAATGAATAATATACTGAAAAAATATACCGACTCATGAGATTTTTTGAAATTTTATCTAATCTATTAGAAATTTCCATATCTTGTTTTGATATATAACTAAACATGGATTCGATCTATAGAGAATTTTTATTTAGAGATACATTTAAAGATAATAGTATAGATCAAAGTAATTTTGTTATGAGGTTATAACGAATCTTTATTTTGTTTTGCTTTTTATTATCATATCGGATCGGCTAAAATTTAGAAATCCAATAAAATCAAAATTTTCGCGGGCGGATATTTACTCTTTCAATATTCAGTTATAGGATTAGTCTATGACATGACCTTTCAGAATAAATGAATTGGTTTCTGGTTCGTTCCGCCATCCTACCCAATGAATCATTAAGATTCGTTTTCAATGGAATCTTATGTATTCACAGGTTCTATCGTTCCCATCGCTTCTCGGTTAATGGTTAGGTCTGAATTTTACAACGGAGCCCCTAACTAAATTGGATTTGTTCTTGAGTCAATCCTCTCAGTCTTTATTGGCTCAGGGCTCTTTATTCTTTTTCTATGAACAGATTTGTATAATTATGGACCGATCCATATTAATGCTTTATTAAATTTCCCGTTATGAGATGAATCATAGACCTTACATATTGGAATCATATATCATTGATATTTTTTTTCTCTCTTTCTCTCATCCTTCCATTTATCCGCATACTTTTTTTCTTTACAACTCAGAATCAGATTAGTTTTTATTTTTTGTTGTTTGTTTATGCAAAAAATATTTCAGTTGCTACATTGATATGATCAATATATCATATCTCGACCGGTTTTTTATATCCAGATAATGCAAAACGATGAGTTAGTTATTAGTTCTATAATAGTTATTAGTTCATACTATGGGCTGGTCCTTTTTTTTTTTTAATACTAATCCTAAAAAAACCAACGAGTCACACACTAAGCATAGCAATTATATCAAATGATTAATCGAATTTTTATTCAATCTTATAGAATTGTTCATTTTTTTTTTGAGTTAAGAGAAAAAGAATGAAAGAATTTGTCATTTTTTTGGTCTATTACTGGATGGATAGAATAGAACTAAAGATAAGTCAAGTAAAGGACTATTATTCCT